TTCTCCTGTGCTTCCAGACATGCTGAGCTCCACATATTCTTGTACAGTCAAAAGGGGATCGATTCCGTAAAAGATTGGATCAGTAAATGGAAATTCACTGAAAAATTCTTTGTGAGATCGTCAATATTGTACCGAGGGCGTCTTTAGAGTATACCGAATCAGTATAGCTATCCTTCTTCTGACACAGCAACGCACTTTGAATTAGTATTGAAAGGAGGTGCTAAATAATTTCTTTCTTCCTTTACTTGTTCTTTGTTGATTTGTTGATGTAAAAGAATGTCCTATTCAATCTTAAAATAATATATTTCTCGCCATTATGAGTTTAGGGCTAGAAACGAGGATCAGGTAAAATGTGAATCTGATAAGGTAGTTTCTAATAATTCATGAAATTTATTAGAATATTCCCACAATTGTAAGTAGATGTGAGATCTAAAAATCTTTGTTATTCATATTCATAGTATTAGATATTAGAAGCGCTTTTTGTTGAAATCTTCTTTTTTTTTTTTTTTAGGAATTTGTTAACCGTCTAGTAACAATTAAGAATAGAAATTAGAAGTTCTAATTTTATTTGAGAAACGAAAAAGAACAAAGAATGGAATAATTGGAATCACTAATGCATACATTGTTGTATTAGATATTAGATTAGATCGAAACTGAAGGTTCTTTATTGACTAACTACAAAGATGCGGATTTTCTAATATGGAAAGATACAAAATAGAACTTCTAAAGTAAAAGAGAATAGAAATGACTAGTCTTATAATATAGTTGAACCAAAACACCTATTTTTTTGGAGTGATCATCTGATAACTTTTTGTTCTCATTCATTCAAAATAAAATATTATTTATATTATATGAGTGAACCTATTACGGAATCTAATTAGTTAAAATGAAATTAAAATTATTCTAAGATTACTGTTCGCTATAAAATAGAAAATAGATTCGATACAATAAAAAAAAATGAGAAAAATAGGAATAATTTTCTAATTTGATTCCATAATGATTCGAAAAGAGTTTCATTTTCATTTTAAAAACGAAATTACACGACCCAGTTCTTATTATTCGTTTATAAGTTGAGTTGAAAAATGATCCAAGAATGCATTCGCTGATTGCAAACGTGGTATCGGTAGATGTTACAGATGATGAATCAATTTATTTTTATACAGTTGTGACTTTTTCCTTCTTAGTGCTGTCTATAATGATAGATGAATCAAAAACTTTCAATTGGTATTTTTGTTTCTCTCCTATTTTGCAAAAAAGTAAACTCAGGTAAGTACTTTTTTATAAACATATGTATAAAAAGAACATATTTCATTTAGCTCCTTAATGCCTACCATAACTAGTTATTTCGGTTTTCTACTAACGGCTTTAACTATAACCTCAGCTCTATTTATTGGTCTGAGCAAGATACGACTTATTTGAAATTAAGTGCACAATTCATAAAAGTCAATCTTTCCGCAAACTTCTGCGTATTTCTAGTTACTTACCGTGTCAATTGCCAATTATTGGTCATTGAGATTCATGGTAATTCGGATTAATATTTAGGTATAGATATTACCTCTTTTTTTCTCCTTTCAAACAAATTGAAATGATTGAAGTTTTTCTATTTGGAATCGTGTTAGGCCTAATTCCTATTACTTTGGCTGGATTATTTGTAACTGCATATTTACAATACAGGCGTGGCGATCAGTTGGACCTTTGATTAATTAACATCTCTTTTTTTTTATTGACCTCCTCCTTTCTTTAATATCCAGGAGGTCAAATTAAGATTCCTGTTCCAGTTAGTGTTTCAGTCGAATTCGATCGAAGAAGATCTGAATCACGCTCTGTAGGATTTGAACCTACGACATCGGGTTTTGGAGACCCACGTTCTACCGAACTGAACTAAGAGCGCTTTTTTTTCTCATAAAATATAAGACTGTAAAGAAAAGGATTGGCCCCAATACATCTTGTATGCATACACTATATGGTATCATAAGAATGATAGATTCTATATGATATGTCCAATGTGAATTGATCTCAAAAATCCCTCATTACTGCTCAAAAGAGCAGTAATAGGTAGGGATGACAGGATTTGAACCCGTGACATTTTGTACCCAAAACAAACGCGCTACCAAGCTGCGCTACATCCCTTCCATTGGTCTACAGTGTCATTGTAGAGAATTCCTGTCTTGTTTTCCACATCGTTATCGCCTCTATTAAAACCTAGAATTTTTATGTCCATTTCGTCTTTTTGGTCTCATTTAACATATAATAATAGTAAAAAACTTCTATCTATATGAAATATGGAACGGAACCCCTAGGAAAAATAAAAGAGTTGGCAATATTGGGGAAGAAAAGGACGTTTTTTTCTGTATAAAAAAAAAAGTAAATCTTTTTATTGGATGATTGTACATTTCAATATGTATTATCTTCTGTATTACAAATTACAAATAAAATGAAGGAGTTTTTTCAATGAGAGATCTACAAACATACCTTTCTGTGGCACCGGTACTAAGTACTCTATGGTTCGTTTCTTTGGCAGGTTTATTGATAGAGATTAATCGTTTTTTCCCGGATGCGTTGACGTTCCCCTTTTTTTCATTCTAGTTATTGAAGTGGGAAGGAATAAAGAAGATTAGAGATAAAATGAAATAGCAGCCCCCCCTCTTTTCTCTTTTTTCCCTTTTTAGAATTAGAATAAGGGAGGAAAGAGAAAGAATAAAAGTGCAGTCAACGGCTGGGAGATTGGGGTTCAGGTTGGAATTAAATTAATATGAAATTTCTCTGTATTAAATTTCTATGAAAGTCGAATAGAAACTCTGGTTCTAGGGAAAGAGTATTATACAAGATACTTCTATGAAATACTGTACTGTGATTTGAAATATAGTTTAGAAATCTTTCTATCTTATTTCCTATATTGGTTGTAGTGAAATCTTGCATAAGAAGATAGCAAGTTACAAATTCTATTTTTTTACTTCCTTTCTTCTTTTTCGTTTCGGATTGAAAGAGGAAGAGTTGAGTAAATGAAAAATCCAAAGGAGGTTCATGGCCAAGGGTAAAGATGTGCGAATACCGGTTCTTTTGGAATGTACCGCTTGTGTTCGAAACGGTGTTAATAAGGAATCAACGGGCATTTCCAGATATATTACTCAAAAGAACCGGCACAATACGCCTAATCGATTGGAGTTGCTAAAATTCTGTCCATATTGTAACAAACATACGATTCACGGGGAGATAAAGAAATAGATCGAAGCGAGTACCTGCGCTCTTATCTTACAAGGAAAGGGAAAAAATGACATTATATATATAACATATTTAACATAGTTAAAGTTAAAGATAATTATAAACAAACTAAATCCTATTTATTTATTCTAATTAGAGATACGGCTGAAATAGGATTTTAGGGATAAGAAATAAACTAACCAAACCATGGATAAATCCAAGCGAACTTTTCTTAAATCCAAGCGATCTTTTCGTAGGCGTTTGCCCCCGATCCAATCGGGGGATCGAATTGATTATAAAAACATGAGTTTAATTAGTCGATTTATTAGTGAACAGGGAAAAATATTATCTAGACGAGTGAATAGATTGACCTTGAAACAACAACGATTAATTACTATTGCTATAAAACAAGCTCGTATTTTATCTTTGTTACCTTTTCTTAATAATGAGAAACAATTTGAAAGAACCGAGTCGACCACTAGAACTCCTAGTCTTAGAGCCAGAAAAAGATAGGTTTACTCTTTCTTCACTTGAATTCAAATCCCCATCCGAACTCAAAAGCGGATTGGTCTTTTGTTGGAAAAATCCAAGAATCCGAATTGAATTCTCGTGTCGTAAGAAAAAAAATAATAATCTGGGAAGAATAAATTTTTTTATTGAACGTGTTGATTCATATTTATTTTGACTACTTTCTCATATTTTATCATATTCTATTCATTCATTTTTATTCGACCTTCCCGGAGTTCATTCTCCGGGCAACTCCGTTTAACCGGTGGATTCCTTCCAACTTACTTCTTTTATGATCTCATTGGAAATCATATAAAGACAATTCCTATTTGAGATAGCTATTTGTGCAAGTATTTTACGATTAAGAAGCAACTGTCTTTTGTACAGATCATTTATTAACCTACTATAACTATAGCATACCCCCCTTTCACGAATTGCTGCATTTATTCGAGTGATCCACAAACGACGAAAATTAATTTTTTGCTTATCCCTATCCCGATGAGCCGAAACCAAAGCTCTTATTTTTTGTTGAGTAATAGTTCGAGTAAGTCTTGAATGAGCCCCCCGAAAGCTTGATGCAAATAAACGAATTTTTGTTCTACGTCTCCGAGCGATATATCCCCGTCTAATTCTGGTCATTGAATAAATGAAACTTTAACGAATAACTAATAGATTTCCTTTCTTTCAGTTATTCTTTTGCCCCTTTCCTAGTATATTAATAACAAAACGGATTTTTCCAATGTATAAACTAAAAATTCCAATGGCTTTGGCTACTATAACCTTCCCAACCACGATTTTTTCTAGGCATTTCACCTCGAAATACGATATACTAGGTATTAAAAAAAAAATAGCATGATAAATAAATAGTGGATTCCATCGTTTCTATGGTTACTTCTTAAACGGTGAGGTCTTCTCTATACACCGGAGCCTTTACTTCATTTAATCAATGTTATTGCTAACTTGTATAGTTCACATTCTTCGGCTCTACCCAGAAATTCTCCAGTAATAGGTCTTTCACAACGAGCTCTACCTATACAGTAACGGTATTTAATTATGAAAGTTGGCTGGGTAGCTGACCTTGTTAGTCCGTTCTTGCAAGAGGGGTCTATGTTAACTAAGATTTCCTCCGCTTAATGGATAACCATTTGCTACCAATGGAGAATTGCTTCTCATCTTAAATTGAGGTGAGTGGTTTTACACCAATAGAAACCATAAATTTCATACAAAATAAAAGGAATATGATCAATTATCCTTCTTTTTAGATAATAAAAAAGAAATGTAGTTCATTTTTCCGTTCTATCCTATTTGATCATTTTTATTTGAACATTGTTCTCTTTCCTTTGTTCTAGTTCATGATCTGAACGAGTCGCACATACACCCTAGTACATGTTCCTCGACGCTGAGGGCATCCCCGAAGCGCGGGGGATTTTGTGACATTTCTAATTGGCTGTCTTGTATTTCTAATAAGTTGTTTAATCGTTGGCATGTTGAATCATATACATAATGGGCTGGTTTAGATCGATCCTAACCGGATGATTATGAATTACTTTTATTCAATAGAATAGGAAATAAAAATCATTCATCATAGAATATTAAAATGAAACTCGGCAGGGTTAATTTTAAATTACGAATTGACGCGAAATCCAGGCTATTGTCATTCAACCGCTACAAGATCAACAATTCCATAAGCTTGGGCCTCTGTTGCTGACATAAAAACATCTCTTTCCATGTCTTCGGATACAACCCATAAGGGTTTGCCCGTTCTTTGTACATAAACCCTTGTCAGGGTTTCACGTAGTTTCAGTAGTTCTCCCACTTCCAGGATGAATTCTCCCGTTGCTACTTCAGAAAAAGAACCAGCAGGTTGATGGATCATTACCCTGATGATATAAGATAATAAAAGGTTTCTCTAGATGAGGGGAAGATAAAAGAAAGTAATAAAAGAATAACAAGAAAAAAAAAAAAAGATAGAATCGAACAACCGTACGGGCATTATGCATTGCATACGGCTCTACAATCAAATTGACCCTTACCTAAAAAAATAGGATCGATCAGACCCCGATAGGTAAATGATCAACTTACCACCCTTCCTTTCGGAGGAATTCAAAAATACTATGATGGCTCCGTTGCTTTATATATTTATTATATTTTTTTGTCTGTGATTTGTCTGTTATTCAGCAATCCCAAAGTTGCTTTTTTGTTTGATCAAATAAACTAAGGAAAAAAAGAATCTTGTTTTTTTTCGCTCTATACTCTCTAAACTATAAATATTCTTAAGAGACCTCTGGTGTGAAAAAAAGTTTGTGACGCTGAACTGGACTTCCGATAATAAAATAGGAAATACCTTTTTCTCATATTACTCTCTCGATACATAATCTAATCTAATGTTTCGAAAACAAAATTGATTATATCGAATTCAAAGTGCCATGCTATTATTACTTAATATTCATATTTCATATGGCGAAGGCATAGTCTTCTTTTTTCTGTCAAATAAAAGCCTCATTGGCGCCAAGCGTGAGGGAATGCTAAACGTTTGGTAATTTCTCCTCCGACCAGGATAAAAGATCCCATTGAAGCGGCTGAGCCCATGCATATTGTATGTACATCTGGTAGCACAAATTGCATAGTATCATAAAGAGCCACCCCCGGTATTACCCATCCGCCAGGAGAGTTTATAAACAAATACAGATCTTTAGTATCATCCTCGATACTAAGATATATCATAAGACCAATAAGTTGATTTGAGATCTCGCTATCAACCTCTTGACCTAAAAAAAGTAATCTTTCTCGATAAAGTCGGTTGATTAGGGTCAAATTGTATCCCCCAGGAACCGTACAGGCGCCTTTTGACGCATACGGTTCAAAAAAAAAAGAGAATCAATGTGTAGATTCCAATACTTTTTCTTTTTTCATAGCAATAGCAATAATATAACTTATATATAAGCAATAACTTATAATAAAAGGATTTTCTTTTATTTTTCACGAAACATGAGTTTGTGTTCCCCTTATATTTATTATATATATATATATTTATAACGTATAATATAAAATAAACTTATCCAATTAACTTTTCATTGATGGATTGTTTCATCGAGATTCAATCCAAATCACGATGTCATTTTCTTGTTCTTAAATGGGCCTCTTTAATCTTTTTAGGTTTATGCTCTACTCCGGGTAAAGATCCGCCCGATTTTGATTTGCACATATAGTACAAATGCTCCCATTACCACTTCTTTTTGTTATCCCTTCTTTTTTTTTTTCAATTCACGCATTCCGTAAAATAGTTGACGGCTTAATGCATATTACTCGATTGATTGATTAACATAAGAGTTTGAAATAACTTCTACTTACAAAAAAGGATTTTTTTAAGAATAGGAAATAGGAATCCTTTATGATATAGACTACTTGGTTTTTTTAAACGGAGCCTGGATACTTCAATGTAGTAGTCCAACTAAGCCAACCATAAATTCTTCTAATTTAGAATAGTAATAATAATAATAATTCGAATCCCCCCCAAAAATGGATCTAATTGCACTTCACGCTCCAAATTTTTGATGATTCAATGAATCTTTCGTGGGCGAAACAGAGGATATCTCGATTGGGGAGAAAACGGGAAAATCCCATATGACCCAATATATCTGACAAGTCGCACTATATGTCAACCCAAGATGCATCTTCCTCTCCAGGACTTCGAAAAGGTACTTTTGGAACACCAATAGGCATTAAATGAAAGAAAAAAGAACTAAGTACTATATTTTACTTTGATGTGGAAACGTAACAAAGCCTTTATTATCTTTAGAATTAAATTATTGTACTTTATCCTACTCTAACTCTAATTTTATTCATAAAATTAGAAAAATTTATAAAGAAAGTAAGAAAAAAAAGGGAAAATTATTACGAATAGTGTCCTCTAATGATGAACAAGTATGGGCACATTCGCTCATAGAAAATGGCATTAACCTCCCCATTGCGTATTGGTACTTATCGAGTATAGAATAAATCTGCTTCTCTGTGTTCCTACGAACAAAACTGTTCCATTATTACCAACAGAATAGAACAAATATGAACCCTTACGTTGAAATAATCCACTAAATAGGGGGGTCCATAACATAGTCATAGTATAGTCTTTTACAATGCAATAAAGTTACGTAGTGTCTTTTTTCTTTCATAAAGGGGTATTTCCATGGGTTTGCCTTGGTATCGTGTTCATACCGTTGTATTGAATGATCCCGGACGTTTGCTTTCTGTTCATATAATGCATACTGCTTTGGTTGCTGGTTGGGCCGGTTCGATGGCTCTGTATGAATTAGCGGTTTTTGATCCTTCTGACCCTGTTCTTGATCCAATGTGGAGACAGGGTATGTTCGTTATACCCTTCATGACTCGTTTAGGAATAACCAATTCATGGGGCGGTTGGAGTATCACGGGGGGGAGTGTAACGAATCCGGGTATTTGGAGTTATGAAGGTGTGGCTGGATCGCATATTTTCTTTTCTGGATTGTGCTTTTTGGCAGCTATCTGGCATTGGGTGTATTGGGATCTAGAAATATTTTGTGATGAACGTACAGGAAAACCTTCTTTGGATTTGCCAAAAATATTTGGAATACATTTATTTCTTGCAGGCGTGGCTTGCTTTGGTTTTGGTGCATTTCATGTAACAGGCTTGTATGGTCCTGGCATATGGGTGTCCGATCCTTATGGGCTAACAGGAAAAGTACAATCTGTAAATCCAGCGTGGGGTGTGGAGGGTTTTGATCCTTTTGTTCCGGGAGGAATAGCCTCTCATCATATTGCAGCAGGGACTTTGGGCATATTAGCAGGCCTATTTCATCTTAGCGTTCGCCCGCCCCAACGTCTATACAAAGGATTGCGCATGGGCAATATTGAAACTGTCCTTTCCAGTAGTATCGCTGCTGTCTTTTTTGCAGCTTTTGTTGTTGCCGGAACTATGTGGTATGGTTCAGCGACTACCCCCATCGAATTATTTGGGCCTACTCGTTATCAATGGGATCAGGGGTACTTCCAACAAGAAATATATAGAAGAGTTAGCGCTGGATTAGCCGAAAATCAAAGTTTATCAGAAGCTTGGTCTAAAATTCCCGAAAAATTAGCCTTTTATGATTACATCGGAAATAATCCGGCAAAAGGGGGATTATTCAGGGCGGGCTCAATGGATAACGGGGATGGAATAGCAGTTGGATGGTTAGGACATCCTATCTTTAGAGATAAAGAAGGCCGTGAACTTTTTGTACGTCGTATGCCTACCTTTTTTGAAACATTTCCGGTCGTTTTGGTAGACGGAGACGGGATTGTTAGAGCTGATGTTCCTTTTCGAAGGGCAGAATCAAAGTATAGTGTCGAACAAGTAGGTGTAACTGTTGAGTTCTACGGTGGTGAACTCAATGGAGTCAGTTATAGTGATCCTGTTACTGTCAAAAAATATGCTAGGCGCGCTCAATTGGGAGAAATTTTTGAATTAGATCGTGCTACTTTGAAATCTGATGGTGTTTTTCGTAGCAGCCCAAGGGGTTGGTTTACTTTTGGACATGCTTCATTTGCTTTGCTCTTCTTCTTCGGACACATTTGGCATGGTGCTCGAACTTTGTTTAGAGACGTTTTTGCTGGTATTGACCCAGATTTGGATGCTCAAGTAGAATTTGGAGCATTCCAAAAACTTGGAGATCCAACTACAAGAAGACAAGCAATCTGATACAACATTTCTTTCTTTCGAATCTATTTTCTTTTTATGATTTGATGTTGATATAGGGTACCATAGAAATCTTGATTTGAATCGTCATTTTTTTTGTTACTCTTGCTCTTTCTTTATCCGGGATATGATCCCCCCAAAAATAAACAAAAAATAAACAGGTATGGAAGCTATAATTGTAAACCACGATCGAATCTATGGAAGCATTGGTTTATACATTCCTCTTAGTCTCGACTCTAGGGATAATATTTTTCGCTATCTTTTTTAGAGAACCGCCGAAAATTCAAACTAAAAAATAAAAAATTTCATTATCGCAATTTGAAATGATTTTTCATTATCGCAATTGAAGTAATGAGCCTCCCTAGGAGGCTCATTACTTCAATTAGTCCCCGTGTTCCTCGAATGGATCTCTTAGTTGTTGAGAAGGTTGCCCAAAAGCGGTATATAAGGCGTACCCAGTAAAACTTACAAGTAAACCAGATATAAAGATGGCGACTAGGGTTGCTGTTTCCATTATTATAATATAATTTCAAGACCACAATGGATCTATGATAAGATCGTTTATTTACAATGTGATGGTATACA